GCTGACAAAAACATTGGTTTTAGATGTGCGTGTGCGTATGCGTATGCGTATGCGTATGCGTATGCGTATGCGTGTGCGTATGCGTATGCGTGTGCGTATGCGTATGCGTGTGCGTGACTGGAAATTTAGGCTTGAAAAAAATTATGTCCTGCGACCATTAATGAAAATATACCTGAATATGGGATATGCGAGAAGGTCATTTGCATGTTGGGTCTGGCTTCAATATTTTTGACTGTATTAAGGTTGGTAACCCAGTTGAATCAGGCACCCCGAAAATTAAAAAATACCAAATGCATGACACCACAGTTATGTGTGAGCATGGGCTGATTAGTCATGAATCCATCGAGATGTCTTATTTAAGGGGAATGAATGGGCGGTTCTAGGTGAGATGGCCCTGAAGAAAGAACCAGATGTCTGGTAAAATTCAAGTATAGAAACCCCCACGATCGATGGGCCCGGAGCGAGCAGAGAGGTATAAAGTGGAAGTGTTGCTGGTTTCTCGAAGCTTGGTAGTTATGGAAAGATATAGGAGATGATATGCATGGTTTCAAGGATAAGCTGGATAAGTGGGTTGAATTTTGGACTTTATGTAAGGGAATAGGGCGCTAGCAATAATTAATTAATACTTGCTTATATGCATGTGGACAGGATATGTATGCACGATTAAACATATAGATATGTACGATATATAATAGTTAGTGGATTATAATATTGTATGGGGAGATACATTTTATGTACGATATACATAGCTCCGCAGGAGGTAGTTTATGTAGAATGTCAGCTTTGGGTGCTGATGGTGGGGCTTAAGCCCTCTTCCTGAAGTCCTAAGGAGAGTGGTCTCCATTCATGGTTTACAAGACCATTGTAATTGTTATACTATTAGGACTTATCATTTGAGTAGGTGATTCTCGATTAAGCCTGCGATTGGTATTAGCACGAGAAACAGTAGGAAGTAAAGGATAGAGGCTACTTGGCCAATAATAATATAGGGGTGTTCCACTGGTTGTCCTCCGATTCAGGTTAGTGTGAGTAAGTCTGCTACTAAAATTCAGAATAAACATTGGCTGATTGGACGAAATATTAGGCTGCGTTGTTTTGATGTGTGGAGTAGTGGTAGAATGATGAGGATGAGGATTGAGAAGATTAGGGCTAGAACACCTCCGAGTTTATTAGGGATGGATCGAAGGATGGCGTATGCAAATAGAAAGTATCATTCTGGTTTGATGTGGGGTGGGGTGTTGAGGGGGTTGGCTGGGGTATAGTTGTCTGGGTCTCCTAGCAGGTCTGGGGAGAAGAGGACTAGCAGGAGTAGTAGAAGTAGAGTTAGGAGTATGCCTAGGAGGTCTTTGATGGTATAGTAGGGGTGGAATGGGATTTTATCAGAGTCTGAGATTAGTCCTAGGGGATTGTTTGAGCCGGTTTCGTGTAGGAACAGTAGGTGGACTAGCGCTAGTGCGGCAATGATGAAGGGGAGAATGAAGTGGAAAGCGAAAAATCGGGTCAGGGTGGCTTTATCTACGGAAAATCCCCCTCAGATTCATTCGACAAGGGTGGAGCCGATGTATGGGATGGCTGAGAGCAAGTTTGTAATTACGGTTGCGCCTCAAAACGATATCTGTCCTCATGGGAGGACATAACCCATGAATGCTGTGGCTATGGTGGCAAATAGTAGTAGTACACCAATATTTCATGTTTCGAAGAACAGATAGGAGCCATAGTAAATACCGCGTCCGACGTGAATAAATAGGCAGATGAAGAATAGGGAAGCTCCGTTGGCATGGATATAGCGGATTAGTCATCCGTAGTTCACATCTCGGCAAATGTGGGTTACTGAGGAGAATGCGGTAAGGGTGTCAGAGGTGTAGTGCATGGCTAGGAACAGGCCGGTTAGGATTTGAATGATGAGGCATATTCCTAGGAGTGAGCCGAAGTTTCATCAGGATGAGATGTTAGTAGGGGCTGGTAGGTCGATGAATGAGTGGTTGATGATTTTGAATAGGGGGTGTGTTTTGCGAATGTTGGTCATTAGGTTCTTATAGTTGAATTACAACGGCGATTTTTCATGTCGCTGGTCTTGGATTGATCCATGTAAGAATACATGATATATGTTGTTGTTACTATGAGTGTAGTGTTTGTTTTGGGGATGGTTGGGGTGTCTTCTAAGCCGTCTCCGATTTTTGGGGGGTTGGGTTTAATTGTTAGTGGGAGTGTGGGGTGTGGCATGGTTGTGAGCTTTGGAGGGTTTTTCTTAGGGCTTATGATGTTCCTGGTGTATTTGGGTGGAATATTAGTAGTATTTGGGTACACTACAGCCATGGCTACTGAAGAGTATCCTGAGGCATGGGGGTCCAGTAAGGCGGTTTTAATGGGGGCGGTTATTGGAGTTACAGTGGAAGTGGCGGTGTTAGGTTGATTATTCAGTGGGGTGGATTTTGGAGTTGATGGTGTTTTATTGAGTAGCTTGGATGAGGGGTTACTTGGGCGTGAGGCTATGGTTGATGTAATTCGTGGTGATTATGTTGGTAGTTCTCTTTTGTATGGAGTAGGGAGTTGGCTCTTGTTAATTAGTGGGTGGGTGTTGTTCGTTAGCATCTTTATTGTAATTGAGATTGTTCGGGGTATTTAGGTGAGTAGTGCTAGTCCTAGTGTGATTGTGATTAGGAAGGAGAGGAAATAGAGTTTAATTAGGCCTTTTTGGTTGGAGAGGTTAGTGGAAGCTATTTTTTGTATTGCTGAGATGTTTTTAGGTAGAATGTTTTCTAGTCAGATTTGGTCTAGAGAGGTGGATGCTAGTTTTAGGCTGGAGTTTAGGCCAAAGTGGGTTGGTAGGCGGTGTATAGTGGTTGGAAAGAATCCTAATAGTGTGGAGAATTTTTGGGCAGGGGATGCCGGTTTTAGATTAAGGTTTGTGGTGAAGGAGTTGATCTCTATGGCTAGGGCAAAGCCTAGGAGGGTGACTGAAGCTGCGGTTAGTTTTATGTATAGCGGTATTGTGAGTTGCGGGGTTGAGAGAGGGGGGATGAAGCTGGCTAAGATAAATCCAGCGAAGATGCTTCCCAGGGCGAGTCGTTTAATGGGTTTGATTAAGTGGGGGTTGTTCTCGTTTGAGGTGATGAGTGCTGGGTGTCGTGGTTGACCCAGGAAGACAAAGAAGATGATTCGGGTACTGTATACGGCGGTTATAGAGGTTGCCAATAGAGTGATTAGGAGGGCTCAGGCGTTGGTGTATGACAGGTTGGCGGCCTCGATGATTAGGTCTTTCGAGTAGAAGCCCGTGAGAAAGGGGGTTCCTGTGAGGGCTAGGCTTCCGATAGTTAGGGCTGATGTGGTAAATGGGAGGGATTTATATAACCCTCCTATTTTACGAATATCTTGCTCGTTGTTGAGACTGTGGATGATAGAACCGGAGCATAGGAATAGTATAGCTTTAAAGAATGCGTGTGTGCAGATGTGTATGAATGCTAGGTGGGGTTGGTTGATGCCGATGGTGACTATTATCAGCCCTAGTTGGCTTGAGGTTGAAAAGGCGACAATTTTTTTAATGTCGTTTTGGGTTAGTGCACATAGGGCTGTGAAAAGGGTGGTAATTGCTCCGAGGCATAAGGTTAGTGTTTGGGCGGTGGGGTTGGCTAGCAGGATTGGGTGAAATCGAATTAGCAGGAAAATTCCTGCTACGACTATGGTGCTGGAGTGAAGTAGGGCTGATACTGGGGTAGGGCCTTCTATGGCTGAGGGGAGTCACGGGTGAAGTCCAAATTGTGCGGATTTGCCTGTTGCTGCCAGGAGTAACCCTAGAAGTGGGGTAAGGTCGGCGTTATCGTGTAGGAGGATTTGTTGTAGTTCCCATGAGTTGCAGTTTATGAGGAATCAGGCTATTGAAAGAACAAACCCAATGTCTCCGATTCGGTTGTATAGTACGGCTTGCAAAGCTGCAGTATTAGCGTCGGCTCGGCCATGCCATCAGCCAATTAAGAGGAATGATATAATACCGACTCCCTCTCAGCCGATGAAAAGCTGGAATAGGTTGTTGGCGGTTACGAGGATTATTATGGTAATTAAGAAGAGTAGTAGGTACTTTAGGAATCGATTAATGTTGGGGTCGGAGTGTATGTATCATAGCGAGAATTCCATAATGGATCATGTAACATAGAGGGCTACGGGGATAAATATGAGTGAGAAGTAATCTAGTTTGAAGCTAAGGGAGATTTTTAGAGATTGGATAGTAGTCCAGTGTCAATTGGAAATTATGAATTCTTGGTTGGAGTATAGGAATATGGTGATTGGTAGAGTGCTAGTGATAAATGCATATTGAATTGTGGTTTTTACATAGTTCGGGTAAGATGTGGTTTTATACATGGGGGTAAAGGAGAGAATGATGGGGATTAGTAGAATGGTTAGTGTCACTATTGTAAAGGTGTGGATTATGTTAATTACTTTTATTTGGAGTTGCACCAATTTTTTGGTTCCTAAGACCAACGGATAACTACCATCCTTTAAAAGTTGAGGAAGCCATGCGTTTAGGCATGGGATAAAGAGTTAGCAGTTCTTTGGTTCTTCTTCGGTGAATAAGAAGGGTTACACTTCTATCTCTAGATTCACAATCTAGTATTTATGTTAAACTATATTCACAGTATGTTGTTCCTAGGATGATGGCGGGGTTGAGAGTTAGGAGAAGCAGTGGGATGAGATGTAGGCATATGAGGGTGTTTTCTCGGGTGAAGGAGGGTTTTATAGGTATAATATGGTGTGGGGGTTTTCCTCGTTGGGTGGTAATAAGCATGTATAGAGAATATATAGCTGTAATTAGCATGTTTAGTCCTAGTAGAATGATGGTTGGGCTAGATCAGGAGTAGGCGGCTATGATGGTTATAAGCTCTCCAATTAGATTAATGGAAGGGGGGAGTGCTAGGTTGGCGAGGCTTGCTATGACTCACCAGGTTGCTATGAGGGGGAAGATGGTTTGAAGTCCTCGGGCTAGGATTATGGTGCGGCTATGGATGCGTTCGTAGTTGGTGTTGGCTAGGCAGAATAGGAGTGAGGAAGTTAGGCCGTGAGCCACTATTAGGGCGGTCGCCCCTATAAAGCTTCATGGAGTTTGGATTATTACGGCTAGGATGACAAGGGCCATGTGGCTAACTGATGAGTAAGCAATGAGGGATTTTAGGTCGGTTTGGCGCAGGCAAATAGAGCTAGTTATGACTATACCCCAGAGGGATAGGAGAATAAATGGGTATGCCATGGTCTTGTTGACAGGGTCGAGGATAACTGTTAGGCGCATTATTCCATAGCCCCCCAGTTTTAGTAGGATGGCAGCTAGGACTATCGAGCCTGCGATGGGGGCTTCGACATGGGCCTTGGGTAGTCAGAGGTGCAGTCCGTAGAGGGGTATTTTAACTATGAAGGCTATTATGCAGGCTAGTCATAAGAGGTCTGTTGATCATGACGTGTCTAGTGGTTTAGCTCATTGTTGTAATAAGAGGAAATTTATTGAGCCAATGGTGTTGTGGATGGAGATGAGGGCAATTAGGAGCGGGAGGGATCCTGCCAGAGTGTAGAATAGGAAGTAAATGCCTGCATTGAGTCGTTCGGTCTGGTTTCCTCAGCGGGTAATAATCACCAGCGTAGGAATAAGTGTGGCTTCAAATATAATGTAGAATAAGATAAGTTCTGATGCAGAGAAGGTGACGATAAGAAATAGTTGTAGGAGAATTAGTATGGAGATGTACGTCTTTTTTCGGATATTTGATTCGGGGGTTAGGTGGTGTTGACTTGCTATAATTATGAGTGGAAGAAGTCAGGTGGTTAGAATAAGGAGGGGGGATGATAGGGCGTCTGAGAAGAATAGGTTGGAGTGGCTTGTAAAGGTTTGTAATGATAGACCTAGGAGGGGGAGGGAGATTAGGCTGATGAGGAAGCTGTGTACAGTTGTGTTGATTCAGACTAAGGAGGTTTTTGACAGTCATGTCAGGGGTAGGAGTATAATAGTTGGGATAATAATTTTTAGCATTGTAGTAGGTTCAGGTTTTGGACGTAGTCTAGGCCGTAGGTGTTTGAGACCATGACCAGCAGGGATAGGCCAATTGCTGCTTCGCATGCGGCAAAAACTAGGAGGGTTATGGGTAGTACAGTCATGGCGGGGAAGTTTAGGTTTAATGATAGTAGGGCTGCTAGGACAAATAGGGACAGTATTATGCCTTCCAGGCAGAGTAGGGAGGATATGATGTGGGATCGGTATAGAAGTATGCCGATTAGCGAAATAAAAAATGCCAGAATGATGTTGGTTGTGATGATAGACATTGTTGGTAATTATGAGTGATTCATAATTTAATGAGTCGAAATCATTTGTTTTAATTAAACTAATTACCAATTCGGATCATTCTAGCCCCTTTTGGGATCACTCGTATGCCAGGCCCATGGCTAGGATTGAAATTAGGAGAAGAGCTATTAGTAGGGTTAGTTTCAGGTTGGTTATTTGAAGGGCCCAGGGAAGGGGGAGTAGAAGAGCGATTTCTAGGTCAAACAGGAGAAATGTAATTGCAACTAGGAAAAACTTTATTGAGAAAGGTAGTCGGGCGGAGCCTATCGGGTCGAATCCGCATTCGTAGGGGGATGTTTTTTCTGAGTAGATATTGAGTTGGGGGAGTCATAGGGCAATTAGTACCAAGATGAGGGAAAGAGAGAGGCTGGTTATAAGGGAGATTAGTAGGTTAATTGCTCTTTTTCAGATGAGGCTGAATCTGGCTGATTGGAAGTCAGCTGTACTGATTATACTAAAAGAGCAAGAGCCTCATCAATAAATGGAGACGTAGAGGAATAGTCAGACTACGTCTACGAAGTGCCAGTACCATGCTGCAGCTTCAAATCCAAAATGGTGATTGGATGTGAAGTGGAATTTCAGTTGACGGAAAAAGCAGACTGTTAGGAATGTTGATCCAATAATGACGTGCAGACCGTGGAATCCTGTGGCCATAAAGAATGTAGAGCCATAAACGCCGTCTGAAATTGTAAATGAAGATTCATAATATTCGGATGCCTGAAGGGCTGTGAAGTAAACTCCTAGGAGGATAGTGATAAGCAGTGCTTGGATTATGTGATTCCGGTTACCTTCCATGAGGCTGTGGTGTGCTCAGGTGATTGTAACCCCGGAAGCTAGAAGGATGGCTGTATTTAGTAGGGGAATTTCTAGGGGGTTGAGCGGGTTAATTCCGGTTGGTGGTCAACAACCTCCTAGTTCTGGTGTTGGGGCTAGACTTGAATGGTAAAAGGCTCAGAAGAATCCTGCGAAGAAGAACACTTCTGAGATAATGAAAAGAATTATGCCATATCGCAGGCCTTTCTGGACAATAGGGGTATGATGTCCTTGGAAGGTGCTTTCACGGACAACGTCTCGTCATCATTGGTATATTGTTAGGGTGTTGGTTGTGAGTCCTAGGGCTAGGAGAACTAGTGAGTTAAAATGGAATCATATTACAAGGCCGGAGGTCATAAGGAGAGCTGAGAGAGCTCCTGTTAATGGTCAAGGGCTAGGGTTGACTATGTGATAGGCGTGGGTTTGGTGGGTCATTATGTGTTGTCGTGTAAGTACAGGCTGACTAGCAGGGTAAATACGTAGGCTTGAATTAGGGCAACTGCAAATTCTAGGATGGTTAGGAGAACTAGGATAATAAAGGTGATTATGGCGGTAGGGGGGCTGATTGATATGAGAACTAGTGTGGCGCCTCCAATTAGGTGAATAAGGAGGTGGCCTGCTGTAATGTTGGCTGTAAGTCGTACAGCCAGGGCCATGGGTTGAATGAAGAGACTAATGGTTTCAATGATAATGAGCATAGGGATCAGAGGAAGGGGGGTGCCTTGTGGGAGGAAGTGGGCTAGTGATGCTTTAGTTTTGTGGCGGAATCCTGTAATCACGGCTCCTGCTCATAATGGGATAGCTAGTCCTAGATTTATTGAGAGTTGTGTCGTTGGTGTAAAGGAGTGGGGTAAAAGACCGAGGAGGTTGGTGGAGGCAATAAATAGAATTAGGGAAATAAGTATGAGGGATCATGTTCGGCCTTTTAGGTTGTGCATGGTTATTATTTGCTTTAGGATTAGGTTAATTAGCCATTGTTGGATTGTGATTAGTCGGTTGCTGATCAGGCGGTTGGGGTTGGGGAATAGGAGACTTGGAAATGCAATGATTAGAATTACAATTGGAAGGCCGGCTAATGTAGGGGTAATGAATGAGGCAAATAAATTTTCGTTCATTTTTTATCTCAAGGGTTTGTCTGGGTCTGGGTGGTGGGGGATTTAGGGGTTGGGTCTAGTGGGTATGTGGTTTTTGAGAGGTTAATCTGAAAGAGGATAAATAGTACAATGAGGGCTGAGAAGATGACCGTAAATCATGGGGCGGTGTCTAGTTGAGGCATGAGTCATTAAGGGGGAGTCAGGGCCCCTTCTTTAACTTAAAAGGTTAACGCTGCTGTAGCTTCTTAATGATCTATAGGGCTGAGGATCAGTTGTCGAAATGCTTGAGCGGTACGACTTCTAGGACAATTGGCATAAAGCTGTGGTTAGAGCCGCAGATTTCTGAGCATTGGCCGTAAAATAGTCCAGGGCGATTTGAGGATAACGTGGCTTGATTTAATCGGCCAGGGATAGCGTCGGTTTTTACTCCCAGTGCTGGGATGGCTCAGGAGTGTAGTACGTCTTCTGAAGAGATAAGTATTCGGATTGGGACTTCTATAGGTAGAACAACTCGATTATCCACTTCTAGTAGGCGCAGTCCTCCTGGTTGAAGTTCGTTGGTTGGGATTATGTATGAATCAAAGCTAAGATCTGCATAGTCAGTATATTCATAGCTTCAGTATCATTGGTGTCCTATAGTCTTAATAGTTATTGCTGGATTATTAATTTCGTCTATTATATACAGGATTCGTAGTGAGGGGAGGGCAATGAGGATGAGGATAACTGCGGGGAGGATGGTCCAGATTGTCTCTACCTCTTGAGCGTCTATCGTGCTGATATGTGTAAGTTTAGTGGTCAATATGGCGGAGATTACATAGAGGACTAGTGAGCTGATTAGGAAAACAATTATTAGGGTGTGATCATGGAAGTGGATTAGTTCCTCTATAATTGGGGATGAGGCGTCTTGGAATCCTAGTTGGAAGGGGTATGCCATAGAGATATATAAAGGTTAGTTTATATTTCAACTTCGACAAAGTTGTGTAATTATTATACTAATATCTCTGTATGAAGAAAGTCGTAGAGGTTACGGGGTTGGCTTGAAACCAACTTGTGGGGGTTCAATTCCTTCCTTTCTTGTTTAGGTTTTAATGTATGTTGGTTCTTCGAATGTGTGGTATGGAGGGGGACACCCGTTGATTCATTCAATGTTTGTTGTTGTGAGTTCTACGTTAAGCACTTCTCGCTTAGATGCGAACGCCTCTCAGACGATAAAGACCATAAGAATTACTGCTACCATGGAGATGAATGACCCGGTTGAGGATAGGGTATTTCACATGGTGTAAGCGTCTGGGTAGTCGGAGTATCGACGTGGTATTCCGGATAGGCCTAGGAAGTGCTGAGGGAAGAATGTTAAATTAACTCCAACGAATATGATGGCAAATTGAATTTTAGTTCAAGTGTCGTTTAGGGTGTAGCCTGTGAATAGGGGGAATCAGTGCACTAGGCCTCCTATGATGGCGAAGACTGCTCCTATTGACAGGACATAATGGAAATGGGCTACTACGTAGTAAGTGTCGTGGAGAACAATATCTAATGAGGAGTTTGCTAATACAATTCCAGTAAGACCCCCTACAGTAAATAAGAAAATAAAGCCTAAAGCCCATAGTATAGCTGGGGATCATTTGATGTTACCTCCGTGGAGAGTAGCTAGTCAGCTGAATACCTTAACTCCGGTGGGGATTGCGATGATTATTGTTGCAGAGGTGAAGTAGGCTCGTGTGTCTACGTCTATTCCAACTGTAAACATATGGTGGGCCCATACAATAAACCCTAGGAATCCAATGGACATTATAGCTCAGACTATGCCCATATAGCCAAACGGCTCTTTCTTTCCTGAATAATAGGTAACAATGTGGGAGATTATTCCGAATCCAGGTAGGATGAGGATATAGACTTCGGGGTGCCCAAAGAATCAGAACAGGTGTTGGTATAGGATGGGGTCTCCTCCACCGGCGGGGTCAAAAAATGTGGTGTTTAGGTTGCGGTCTGTGAGGAGCATTGTAATGCCGGCGGCCAGTACGGGCAGGGAGAGGAGAAGGAGGACGGCTGTAATTAGTACGGATCAGACGAATAGAGGGGTTTGGTATTGAGTCATGGCGGGTGGTTTTATGTTAATAATAGTTGTGATGAAATTAATTGCTCCTAGAATTGAGGAGACTCCCGCTAAGTGCAGTGAGAAGATGGTTATATCGACTGATGCTCCGGCGTGGGCAAGGTTGCCTGCTAGTGGGGGATATACTGTTCAACCGGTGCCTGCTCCCGCCTCTACTATTGAAGAGGCCAAGAGGAGTAGGAATGAGGGTGGTAGTAGTCAGAAGCTTATATTATTTATGCGAGGAAATGCCATGTCGGGGGCTCCAATTATTAGAGGTACCAGTCAGTTACCAAATCCGCCGATCATGATTGGTATAACTATGAAGAAAATTATAACGAAGGCATGAGCTGTAACAACTACGTTGTAGATTTGGTCATCGCCTAGGAGGGCCCCAGGTTGACCAAGTTCGGCTCGGATTAGGATGCTAAGGGCTGTGCCGACTATGCCAGCTCATGTGCCGAAAATCAGGTATAGCGTACCGATGTCTTTGTGATTTGTAGAAAATAGTCAGCGGTTAATGAACATAGGTAAAATGGCTGAGTTAAAGCATTAGACTGTAAATCTAAGAACGGGGTGTTATTCCTCTTTTACCAAGCCCTGGGGTGTCATCACGTCGAATTGCAAATTCGAAAAAGCAGCTTCAATTCTGCCGGGGCTTCTCCCGCCTTTTTCCCCCCTTTTCAAGGCGGGAGAAGTAGATTGAAGCCAGTTGTTTATGGTATTTAGCTGTTAACTAAAAGTTCGTAGGATAAAGGCCTGCCAATCTAGAAGGGCTTAGCTTAAGTTAAAGCGTCTGTTTTGCATTCAGAAGATGTGGGGTTAGTTCTGCAGTCCTTAGTCAGAAGCTAAGTGTTTCACTTACTTAGGGCTTTGAAGGCCCTTGGTCTTGGGTTAACCTAAGCTTCTACTCTAGGAAAAGTAGTATTGGTGTGAGGGGTAAAAGGAGTGAGGATATGATGATTAGGGGGGAGAGGGTTATTGAGTGCATACGTTTAGTGTAGAGTCAGTCTAGTTTGGTATTATTAGATGACGGGAATATGGTTAGTGCTGTTGAGTATGCTAATCGTATGTAGAAGTATAGGTTGAGTAAAGAAAGTATTGCTATGGTTAGTGGAATGATTAGGTTTTCGTTTTTTGTGAGTTCTTGAATGATTAGTCATTTTGGGGCAAATCCTGATAGTGGGGGTAGGCCTCCCGTTGATGTTAGTGTGACCAGTGCTGTTACTGTGAGGATTGGGGCTTTATTTCAGCTGGTTGCTAGTGAGATCAGTGTTGATGAGCGGTTTAGGATAAATAGGATGAATAGAGTAAGTGTTAGGGTGATATAGAGTATGAGGTTAAATAGGGTAATTATGGGGTTATAGATGATGATTGCGGATATTCATCCTATGTGCGCGATTGATGAGTAGGCCATAATTTTTCGTAATTGCGTTTGGTTAAGTCCCCCTCAGCCCCCAACTATGATGGATGCGATGGCGCAGCTTAGTAGGATGTTGTGGTCGATTGATGGAATAATTTGGTATAGGATGGCCAGGGGTGCTAGTTTTTGTCATGTTAATAGAATGGCTCCTGTTGTTAGGGTAGTGCTTTGGACCACTTCTGGTACTCAGAAGTGGAATGGGGTTATGCCTAGTTTGGTTAGGATGGCTAGTGTGATGAGGAAAGAGGCCAGGGGGTCCGTGATGTTTATGATTGACAGTTGGCCTGATTTTATAAAGTTAAGTATGATGGCCATTATGAGAATTATTGATGCTAGAGCTTGTATTAGGAAGTATTTGGTGGCTCCTTCGATTGATCGTGGTGTGTGCGGGTTGATAATCAGTGGGATAATGGCGAACAAGTTCATTTCTAGGCCTAGTCATGCTGTTAGTCAATGTGAGCTAAATATTGTTAGTATTGATCCTGAGAGTAGGGTAAATATGATTATGGATATGGCTAGGGGGTTGATTAGTACGGGAAGGGTTGGAACCAACATTTTCGGGGTATGGGCCCGATAGCTTGTTTAGCTGACCTTACTATTAGAATGTAGTGTAATGGTAGCACTGAGAATTTTGATTTCTTAAGTTTAGGTTCGATTCCTAAAGTTCTAGAAATAAGAGGGTTTAAACCTCTTTGATTTACTCTATCAAAGTAACTCTTTAGTCAGACATATTTCTAGGTCTGGGGTGGCACGCAGGCTAGTATGATTGGGAGGGCTGTGTAGAGTATGCATAGGGCTAGTGTTAGTGGTAGGAAGTTTTTCCATAGGAGGTGCATTAGTTGGTCATATCGGAATCGTGGGTAGGATGCTCGGACCCATAGGAAGCATGTTGTGAGAATTAGGGTTTTGATGGTGAAATTAATTGAGAAGAGCTCTGGTATTATGGGGTTGAAATGGGGGCAGAAGAATAGTGCGGTTGTTAGTGCATTTATCATGAGGATGTTAGCGTATTCTGCTAGGAAAAAAAGGGCGAAGGGTCCGGCTGCGTATTCTACATTATATCCGGATACAAGCTCTGACTCACCTTCTGTAAGGTCAAAGGGGGCTCGGTTGGTTTCTGCTAGTGTGGAAATAAATCATATCATAGTAAGGGGTCACATAGGGAGTAATAGTCAGGTGTACTGTTGAGTCGAGGATAGGGCGGCTAGGGTAAATGAGCCGCTTGTTATGATTACTGGTAGGAGGATGATGGCTAGGGAGACTTCGTAGGAGATAGTCTGGGCTACTGCTCGAAGAGCGCCAATTAAGGGATATTTGGAGTTTGAGGCCCATCCAGATCATAGAATAGAATATACTGCTAGGCTGGATATTGCTAATATGAAGAGAAGGCCCAGGTTTATGTTGATTAGGGATATGGGTAGGGGTAGTGGTGTCCATATGATGAGCGCGAGGGTAAGGGCTAGCATGGGGGCAATGGTAAATAGTAGCGTTGAAGATGTTGATGGGTATAGGGGCTCTTTAATGAATAGTTTTACTGCGTCTGCAATAGGTTGGAGTAGACCGTAGGGGCCAACTACATTAGGGCCTTTACGGAGTTGCATATAGCCTAGGATTTTCCGTTCTACAAGGGTGAGGAAGGCGACTGCCAGGAGGATTGGGATAATTAGGGTTGCAAGATTAATTATAAACACTGTTAAGAAGAGGAATTGAACCTCTGGTTGTAAAAGCTTAAGTTTTATGCAATTACCGGGCTCTGCCACCTTAACATGCCCTGGTCTAGGGCTGTGTGAGTTGATTTATCTAAATTAAGATTATCTCATTTATACAGATTAGGGCTCTCTTTAAGAGTTGGCTCTGCTTCTCTTGTCCTTTCGTACTGGGAGAAGCTAGTGTATAGATAGAAACCGACCTGGATTACTCCGGTCTGAACTCAGATCACGTAGGACTTTAATCGTTGAACAAACGAACCCTTAATAGCTTCTGCACCATTAGGATGTCCTGATCCAACATCGAGGTCGTAAACCCTATTGTCGATATGAACTCTAGAATAGGATTGCGCTGTTATCCCTAGGGTAACTTGTTCCATTGATCAATAGTATTGGGTCAATTAGATCGAGACTTAGATTAGTGATATCGTGGTGGATTATCGTTCGGAGGTTATTTTGTGCTCCGAGGTCACCCCAACCGAAATTTTCTGTCTAGCGGACCTTGTTGTGCTCCTGTTGGATTGGGTTAAGAGTCGTAGGCAGTTAAATTGAAGCTCCATAGGGTCTTCTCGTCTTATATTATTATTCCCGCCTCTTCACGGGAAGGTCAATTTCACTGATTGGAGGCAGGAGACAGTTGAACCCTCGTCTAGCCGTTCATACAAGTCCTTAATTAGAGAACAAATGATTATGCTACCTTTGCACGGTCAGAGTACCGCGGCCGTTTAACTAATGTCACTGGGCAGGCAGTGCCTCTAATACTTATTATGCTAGAGGTGATGTTTTTGGTAAACAGGCGGGGTTCGTGTTTGCCGAGTTCCTTCTGCTTCTGTTAATCTTTCCGAGTCGCATTCCTGTGTTGGATTAACGGTTGGGGTAATATTGGGTTTATGTGCTGCTTGTAAGTATTGGACCGTTAATTATCAGTGGGCATCCGTTCTGATATAAGCTCATGCGCGGAGAAAATTTTTCTTGTTACTCATGCTAACATTATTTCTTCTATATATGAATAGAGTAGTCCGATGGGTGGGGAGGGAGTTCAGTATAATTATTGGAATTAGTAGGGTTTGTAGGGTTGAGCTTTAACGCTTTCTTAATTGGTGGCTGCTTTTAGGCCAACTATGTTAATACTAATTTTTACTCTCCTTGGAAGGTTGTATCCTTTTTCAATAGAGCTGTACCTCTATTGAATGACTCTAAAGCCTGCATTTAAATTGGGTAGGGGTTTTTGGCTTTGCTTTAGGTGGAACTAAGATTCTTTTTTCGGACAACCAGCTATCTCCAGGCTCGGTAGGCTTTTCACCTCTACTTGCAAATCATCTCACTATTTTGCCACATAGATGAGTTCATTCTAGCAATTGTTCACAAGTAGCTCGTCTGGTTTCGGGGGTATTGGCTTCAGTTCTCTTTGTCAAGTATTACTAGTTAGTTCATTATGCAAAAGGTAGGAGGGGTAATCTCTGCTATTGTGTACTTTCAGGTGGTCTTTCATCTTTCCCTTGCGGTACTTTGTCTATGGCTCCCTGAGTAATTTTTCTATCACATATACTAGAACTGGTAGATGTTTCATTTAAGGTGTGGAGGTAGTTGGGTGGGTGGATTTTGGGGCTAGGTCTAGTTCAAAGCGGTCATGTCTATGAAGTCTCCTGGGTGTAGGCCAGACGCTTTAGTGTAAGCTACACTTTGAGTAATCCAAGCACACTTTCCAGTATGCTTACCTTGTTACGACTTGTCTCCTCTCATACTCGTATTTGTAAAATATAGTTTTTGTTCTTGAGTACTTGAGGAGGGTGACGGGCGGTGTGTGCGTGCTTCATGGCCATGTTCAGTCAGGCTCTCTATTCCTGGCTTACTGCTAAATCCTCCTTCGTTCTGGTGTTTCACGTAGAAGTCCGTGTAGTGTTCTAGATTAGAAAATGTAGCCCATTAACTCCATCACATAGGTTACACCTTGACCTAACGTTTTTGCGTGTACGCTTGAGCTTACTATTCGTCCTTATAAGGGTTTGCTGAAGATGGCGGTATATAGGCTGATTTAGCAAGTGATGGTCGGGTTTATCGGGGTTTATCGTTTATGCAACAGGCTCCTCTAGGGGGTATAAAGCACCGCCAAGTCCTTTGAGTTTTAAGCTGTGGCTCGTAGTTCTCTGGCGGATAATTTTGTTAGTAATTATCTGAGTTTAAGGCTGGGCATAGTGGGGTATCTAATCCCAGTTTGTGCCCCAGCTATCGTGGGCTCATGATCTATAAAGTCACTTTAGTAGTTTGCTTGTCTTTGGTTCTTTAGCTTTTTACAGCTGAGAACAAATTTAACTTTATTATTGTTATGAGTTTTAACCACACTCTACGCCGAATCTTATTAGTTTGAGTCAATCGTATGACCGCGGTGGCTGGCACGAGATTAACCGACTCTCTGTTGGCATGGCTTAGTCAAACTTTCGTTTATTGCTTAATTTCTATTACTGCTGTATCCCGTGGGGGTGTGGCTAAGCAAGGCGTCTTGAGCTACCAGGGTGGGCTTGATACCAGCTCCTTCTGAATCTGCAGAGATGTACAAAAGGGCATCTTCACCGGACAGCGGATACTTGCATGTATAAGCCTGCCAATAACTAATAATAAGGCCAGGACCAAACCTTTATGNNNTGTTTATGGAGTCAGGAGATAACTCATCTAGGCATTTTCAGTGCCTTGCTTTGGAAATTAAGCTCCATTAATTTT